ATCACACGAATTGAAAAGCCTTATGGAAACCCTAATATTCTTGCAGAATTTATAGCTGGCCAATTAAAAAATAGAGTTTCTTTTCGCAAAGCAATGAAAAAGGCTATAGAATTAACTGAACAAGCAGATACAAAAGGAATTCAAGTGCAAATTGCAGGACGTATTGACGGAAAAGAAATTGCGCGTGTTGAATGGATCAGAGAGGGTAGGGTTCCACTACAAACCATTCGAGCTAAAATTGATTATTGTTCCTATACAGTTCGAACGATCTATGGGGTATTAGGCATCAAAATTTGGATATTTATAGACGGGGAATAATAAACCTTTATTTGCATTTCCATTCTATCCAGCGATGGAACAAAAAATGATAAATTCGTTTCTTCTTTTTCTTTTCTGTTCAATAAAAAAAAAATGAAAAATTATAATTCTATAGGGTTGAATAAAAATTCAATTAATCTTTTGATAAAATTGCTATGCTTAGTGTGTGACTCGTTGGTTTTTTGAGGGTTAGTATAAAAAACCAGCCCCATAGTATAAACAAATAACTATAGAAGTAATAACCAACTCATCACTTCGTATTATCTGGATCCAAAGAACCAGTCAAGATATGATATATTGTTCATATTGTTGTAGCAACTGAAATCTTTTTTTATTAAAAAAATCTGCTTCTAAGTTGTCAATCGAAACAAAAAAATAAAGGGTATGGATAAATGGAAGGATGAGAGAAAGAAAGAAAAAGAATATTGATGATATATAATTCCAATATGTAAGGTCTATGAGTCATCTCAGAAAAAAGCTGTGTAATAAAGCATCAATACGGATTCATCATTAAATGGATCTACTCATCGAACAAAAAATAAAGAGCTTCGAGCCAATAAAGACTAAGAATATTGACTCAAGAACTAATAGCTCCATTGTAGAATTGAGACCTAACCATAAAGTAAGAAGCGATGGGAACGATGGAACCTGTGAATTCAAAAGATTCTAGTGAAAATGAATTCAAATGATTCATTGATCGGGATGGCGGAACCGACCAGAGACCAATTTATCTATTCGGAAAAGTTATGAACTAATGATAGAACTGAAATATAAATTGAAAGAGTAAATATTCGCCCGCGAAAACTTTATTTTCTTGGATTGCTAAATTTGAGTGAATCCAATACGATAAAGAGTAAAACAAAAGAAAGATTCGTTTTAACATTCTAAAAACCATATATATAAATATAAGAAAAAAATAGTTATTTAATATATTTAGTTATCTATACAAACAAGATATACAAATTAATAATAGATTTGATCTAGATTAAATGAAATCCATGATTCAGTATATTATTTATTAAATACATGTATATCTTAATTCAAATTATATCTGAATTCAAAATCTTTAATTTGAATTCATTTTATTCGCGAGGAGCTGGATGAGAAGAAACTCTCACGTCCGGTTCTGTAGTAGAGATGGAATTCAAAACAAACCATCAACTATAACCCCAAAAGAACCAGATTCCGTAAACAACATAGAGGAAGAATGAAGGGAATATCTTATCGAGGTAATCATATTTGTTTTGGTAAATACGCTCTTCAGGCACTTGAACCCGCTTGGATCACATCTAGACAAATAGAAGCAGGTCGACGAGCAATGACACGAAATGCACGTCGTGGTGGAAAAATATGGGTCCGTATATTTCCAGATAAACCAGTTACAGTAAGACCCGCAGAAACACGTATGGGTTCAGGTAAAGGCTCTCCCGAATATTGGGTAGCTGTTGTTAAACCAGGTCGAATCCTTTATGAAATGGGTGGAGTAACAGAAAATATAGCTAGAAGGGCTATTTCAATAGCAGCGTCCAAAATGCCTATACGAGCTCAATTCATCATTTCGGGATAAAAAAGAAATAAGCCTTGGGTAAAAAAAAAATAGCGGGTGCAGGTTTCTTTTTTTAGATAAACAATATTTCTTTTTTTCTTCGACCTTTGTATTGTAAAAAACAGATAAAAAAAAATGATATGATTCAACCTCAGACCCATTTGAATGTAGCAGATAACAGCGGGGCTCGAGAATTGATGTGTATTCGAATCATAGGAGCTAGCAATCGTCGATATGCTCATATTGGTGACGTTATTGTTGCTGTGATCAAAGACGCAGTCCCAAACATGCCTCTAGAAAGATCAGAAGTGGTCAGAGCTGTAATTGTCCGTACTTGTAAAGAACTTAAACGTGACAACGGTATGATAATACGATATGATGACAATGCTGCAGTTGTGATTGATCAAGAAGGAAATCCAAAAGGAACTCGAGTTTTTGGTGCGATTGCCCGAGAATTGAGACAGTTCAATTTTACTAAAATAGTTTCATTAGCTCCCGAGGTATTATAAAATGAGACCACGATATTAGGGTATTTAAAAGAAATAGATTAAGATTAATTTAGTAGATTTTGTCTCACGTATATACCTTTCAAAATTAATATTCATAAACAAATACGTAAAAAAAAAAAAAGAAAAA